CCAAAATCTTTGTAAACAGAGCCAAGCATTAGTTCCCAACCATGGGGCGAATGGAATCCGATACACAAGTCAGTTAATAAAAGAATAGAAAAAGCTTTTATTGTGTCGCTTAAGTTATATAAGAATTCCTGAACCCAAGAGTTAAGAATAACAAGTTCTTCATTACCCAGAATAGAATAACCACTTAGAATAACGAAACAGATTATATTTGTCGAGAAGTGTAAAATCGTATGGATACGATCCTCATTGTGCATCTTGATCAATTGGATCGTTTCTTTGTGGATTCCTAGACTAAGCTTTTGTAGATGTGTCTCTGGATATTCCTTTATCATTTCGTTCAACAGGAAGAGTTCCTCTAATTCTATGAATTTTTCGAGAATACGCTTTTCTTGAATAGCATTCAAAAAAGTTTCGGATTGCCCAGTATTCCACCAATTCGTAACCCAGGATTCCAGACTTTTATTAAATAAGAGAGAGATCCACCAGGGCAAAAATACTATAGATGCAAGATATAGGAGGGGAGTGAATGCTTTCTTTTTTGCCATTTTTTTTTCATCTGTGAATTCTTAATGAACCCACCTCATTTGTCGACTCTATATGATCTAATATTTCTATCAAGCATGAGTTCTATTACTTCTATTACAAGGTATCGAGCCTATGAATCTATTCCCTGTTTTTTATTTGTGATTTATTGGTTAGTCCTTGAATCTAGAAAGAATATAGAAATAGAATAAGAGTCTACTTCGAATTCGAATGAAGAAATAATAAAAATATTGTTTTGTTTCCCGATATCTCAATTGGACAAATTCGCAGCAATTGCGTCCTTTTGATGAATGCCCCAAAGAGCCATTTCAAGCAATGAATATTATTCGTATTTCGAGACGAACTAACTCCCTTTCTATCAAAATATCAAATGTTTCAAAAAATTTCTCCGGCTGCTCACAGTCCGGGAAAAATTTCTGAAGAATATTGTGATGTGATGATCAAACATGAGTGGCAAAACAAGACAGAAATTTTATAGTTATCGTTAGAAGAGATCCAATCTTTTGGTCATTTCATTAAGGAGCCAAAAAGAAAAGATAAGGATAAAAAGAAAGGTCGGTTGACAAAAGAAAAGAGAGATAATTCACAAGAAATGATCTATCTGTATCTAATGTATCAATTCAAAAAATTGGACCTAAAATAAAAAGATAAATTCTTTATCCCGAAATGTAAGGTTTTGTTTTGATATATGAGATGAATCCATTATTTATTTCGATTTGTTACTTGTTTTCTTACTGAATTGAGTTGAACGAATTTCCATAATACGTATAAAAGAAAAGACCCTTTTTGCGAACAAAAAAAAAAGTTTCATTTTATGGCTGGTCCCATATACGTCTGTTTTGGCTCGAATGAGCGTTCGGAAGAAACTTCAGTTAAGTTATGCTATCAAAAAAGACGATTCTTAAGCTTTTTTTCCTTTTTACCTCCTGATGAGAAAGAATTTTCAGGTCATTTCAAAATACTTCAATTGGTACACGCAAGAAATAGGCCAATTCGGCAGCTTTTTGTTCAATTTCTCGTGGAGTCAAATTCTCATCAGTACGGGTCAAGGGAATGGCCCCCTGGCCTCTGATGTCCATATAAAGGACACGACGGGCATAAATACCCTCTTTAACTTCTATTCTGATGGACTGAATATCTTTCATAAGGAATCGAAGAAAGATGCGACGATTTTTTCCAGGAAATCCCCAACGAAAAATACACACAATTCCTTCTTTTCTATCGAATCGATCATAACCACTACCTACATTCCACGAAATTGTGCACCACAAATAGGAGCTAATAAAGAGACCCGCGATGCCATAGAAAGACATCACGATCCCTTGTGGAAAAAAAATGATTTGCTGAGACGGAAATAAAGATATCAAATTCCTACCAAGATAACTGGAAGTTCCAACCAATAAGAATCCTAATGAACCTAAAAAAAGGATAAAGGCCCAGCAGAAATTACTTGTTTTTCGAGACCCCGTTATAAGTTCTATCCATATATGTTCTGATCGCCAACTCATACTAGATCCAGTTGCATTTTATTGGAATTGAGAGAATAACCCAAAGAAATTTGACTTTACTCTTTTTGTTTCCGAAGTAACTCTCATCAACTAGCACTATTCTGATGTGAACTTTTAGGCGTAATTCCTCGAATTGGCTAGATCTAAAATACTAACATCCCCCTCATATGATCCCCTATAGATATCTATATCCATTTAGATACATTGACTTTCCATTTCAGACATCCGCCGATCCTGATCTATTTTTAAATAGCTATAAGAATTTTAACCATATATCATGTTTCCGCATGCATAAGAGCTCTTTCATTTAATTTATGTTTGAAGGAAGCCACAGCTTATACGATATTCTACTAAATAGATATCCATGTTATGATCCATGTCTAAGTCTTGAAAAAAAAAAAAGGATGAGAGTTGGTCGCATCGGATTTAAAAAATCTTGTTTCTGTGAACATGAAGAGATAAAGAAGCCATTGCAATTGCCGGAAATACTAGGCCCACTAAAGGCACAAAAATAGAGGGTAAGTTGAGAGTTGTCATAGAATGGGTACCTCGATTTAATATTTGTACCTGTTATTCTTATATTATATATTTATATTATATATATTAAAATTAGTTATTAATTATAATTCGTATATAATTATACTATAAGTGAGTATATATAATACTTGAGTATATAATAAGTGCAAGGAATGTAGAACTAAATAAATGGACTTATTCATTTTATTTTTCTACATGGAATATATGTATGATAATCCATTTATTTAGTATTCTTCTTTTATTATTTTGTTCTTGTCTTCTAATTTTAATTTAATAAAAAGAAAGAGTTTCTTAAAAATTCCCGAAAGATTCGTTAGAATACGATCCAACAGGGATTATTAGTAATAATGAAAATTTTTGGGAGATCTAGAAAGGGGCAAGACTATATATCTATATTTGAATTATATTGTATATACATACGTTAGAAGGGAACATTAAATTCCTTTTATTTGCCTTGCCAAATGTAATGTCGCGAAAAGAAGAATTCGCTCTTTTATCTTGTTGAGAGAAACTTTCTGATTACTAATCAACATCAGGAATATGGGTAAAAAAAGATCTCGAAAAAAAAATAAAGAATTTTCTGCAACTTTTGATTCTTTCTAGAATTAAATCTTGTGTCACCAAAAAAAACCCGATTCTTCTAATTTTTACTTTGATTCTGATAAACTAACTGCTTGTTCGCCAGAAATAAAATAATGGAACTTAAAGCTCTACTTGATTGAATTTTTATTCAAAGGAAAGAAAGCGTGGAGCTGAAATAACTCATTCAGAACGCCTTTTAAAAGATTACGTGGTACGATTGGATCGAATAAGCCCTTATGGAATAAATATTCAGCCGCTTGTGAACCTTCAGGTACTGTCTTATTCAATGTTTGTTCAATTACTCTTTTACCCGCAAATGCAATGTAGGCATTGGGTTCGGCAATAATGATATCTCCCAACATACCAAAACTAGCTGTCACCCCACCAGTAGTAGGAGATGTAAGGATTGATACATAGAATAACTTTTTATTTGATTGATAATCATATAAAGCAGAAGATATTTTAGCCATTTGCATCAAGCTCAAACTTCCTTCTTGCATGCGTGCTCCTCCGGAAGCACATACTAGAATAAGAGGTAGAAATTTATTGGTAGCATACTCGACCAAACGGGTGATTTTCTCGCCTACTACAGATCCCATACTACCCCCCATAAACTGAAAATCCATAACCCCAATTGCTATAGGAATACCATTTAGTTGACCTGTGCCTGTTTGAACAGCCTCAGTTAATCCTGTCTTTCTTTGATAAGAATCAATACGCTCTTTATAAGGTTCCTCCTCCGAATGAAATTCAATGGGATCCAGAGAGACCATGTCTTCATCCAGAGGATCCCAAGTACCTGGATCAATCGAAAGTTCGATTCTATCTGAACTACTCATTTTCAAATGATATCCACATTGTTCACAAATATGCATTTTTGACTTCAAAATTTTCTTATAATTTAATCCATAACAATTTTCGCATTGAACCCACAAATGCCTGTATTTTTGAGTTACCTCGAGATCATTAGAACTTTTAGTTAAATCACTACCATTCGTGTTAGTTCTTATACTGGAATTCTTGTTTTCACTACTATTTCCACTTTCACCACAAATGTAACTATAAATGTAGCTGTCACCGTAATTATCACTACCACTTAAAATGTAACTATCAATATGGATTTGAGAACGAAGATAACTGTCAATGCAACTATTAATATGATTATTCCAATTAGATTTAGTATCATACATGTAACGATCATAGTGGGGATCGTCACCCTTAGATACATTATTCAGATAACTAGAATTCCGATAACTATAAAAAGAACTTTCTACTTCACTCAGAAAAGAATGATCATGATCAATCTCAAAAATCTGATTTTCAATATCAAAATATATGGAATAACTGTCCCCATTACTATCCTTAACTAAAAAAGTGTCATCAAAGATGAAATTCCGAATGTCCCGAACGCCAAATAAATGATCAACATTATTGTAACTAGAACCGGTACTATCACTCCAACGAGGAATGTTTTTATACGTATCAGTTATAATTGGATCTTCACTACCACAGGTATTTTCAATAGGACCAAGACTATCCGTTGATTTACTTAGCCCACATCTGTATTCTAACTCTTCGTTAGACAACATCGAATTGAACCGCCGTTTTTCCATAGAGCTTTCTTGCCCCCTATTTACATGAAAATACAATAGATGAATAGTCATTCGATGAAAAATCATTTGAATATCTCATTGCCTATCAGAATAAGCACATATAGATCCAATCACTAAAATTATTAACTAATAACGAATGAGTATTGAAATAAATTCTTCTCTTTTGTGGGAATCCAGGATATCACTTCAATATAAATATAATGGAATCCGTTTTCAA